CATTAAAATTTCATGTACAGATTCTTGAATACCTACGATGGTAGAATATTCGTGTGGTATTTTCTCAGATCTTGCACGTGTAATACATGTTCCTTCTATTTCTCCGAGTAAAGCTCTTCGCATCGCGATGCCTATTGTATCGGCTTGGCCTTTCATAAGTGGGGCCAGAATAAAGCGTCCATAATAAAGACGCTTACTGTCTGCTCTTGATTCAACACACTTCCACTGTAGTGTCCGAGTAGATACTGTTACTTTCTCTCGAACCATAGTAATATTATTTGATCAAATCATTGAATTATTTATTTCTCTTGAAATCTCTTCAATGTTTACACACGTCTTTTTTTGGGGGGCCTACAGCCATTATGCGGCATAGGGGTTACATCCCGTATGAAACTTAATAGTATGCCACTTCTACGAATAGCTCTTAATGCCGCATCTCTCCCGAGACCCGGGCCTTTTATCATGACTTCTGCTCGTTGCATACCTTGATCCACCACTGTACGAATAGCATTTCCCGCTGCGGTTTGAGCGGCAAATGGTGTCCCTCTTCTTGTACCCTTGAATCCACAAGTACCGGCGGAGGACCAAGAAATTACTCGACCCCGTACATCTGTAACAGTCACAATGGTATTGTTGAAACTTGCTTGAACATGAATAACTCCCTTTGGTATTCTACGCGCATTCTTACGTGAACCAATACGTCTATTTCTACGTGAACCAATTTTTGGTATAGGTTTTGCCATATTTTATCATCTCATAAATATAAGTCAGAGATATATGGATATATCCATTTCATGTCAAAACAGATCCTGGTTTTTTTTACTGATTTTTTGTACATCTGTACATCAGGTCCTTTCGATTTTGGGAGTCCTTTTTGGTTTAAAAAGATTATCCTTGTCTTTGTTTATGTCTCGGGTTGGAACAAATTACTATAATTCGTCCCCGCCTACGGATCAATCGACATTTTTCACAAATTTTACGAACGGAGGCCCTTATTTTCATATTTGTCACTCCTTTTCTTAATTCGGAATCTACTTAATTGATTGGAAGAAAATAAGTTTCTTAAAATTTTTAACTTCGAATTGTATCCCTACGAAAGAATGTTGAAATCAAAAAATCACCTAATTATTTGAGTCTTTACTTTTGAATATACAAATTATATGCCCTTTAGTTGAATCATAAGAACTTACCACAATTTTTATTCTATTTACTGGTAGTATACGTATAAAATTACGTTGAACCTTTCCCGAAGCAAAACCCAGAATCGGATTTTCGTTATCTAAACGAACTCGAAACATACATACCGTTGGGACGTAGTTCAGTAATTAAACCCTCGCGAATCCGTTTTTGTTCTTTCATTCCAGGTAAAAGGCTTTGAAGCATCAACTAATCAAAGAGGCATAATATTAGAAACCTACCCTTTACTCTTTTTTTTTCACAAATATGAAAGTTCCGCATATAATTCGGCTATCAGAAAGATTACCATATATAACACAAAATTTCCCCGCCGATTCCTTCTATTCGAGCCTCTCGGTCTGTCATTATCCCTCGAGAAGTAGAAAGAATTACAATCCCCATTCCGCCTAAAATTCTCGGAATTCCTTGATAGTTAGAATAAATTCGTAGGCCGGGCCGGCTGATCCGTTTTAAATTTAAAACAGTTCTATATGATCCTTTCCTATTTCTCCTATGTCGTAGGGTTAAAACCAAAAAATATTTATTGCTTTCCTGATGTTTTCTCACGTTTTCAATAAAACCTTCTCGTAAAAGGATTTTAACAATATTTTCAGTCATGTTAGTAGATGGTATTCGAACTGTTCTTTTTTCATTCATGTCAGCATTTCGTATAGAGGTTATTATGTCAGCAATAGTGTCTTTACTCATGATAAACTAAGATTATTGTTGCCCCCGAATTTGGATATAATCAACATGCTCTATTTCTTTTTTTTCTGAATTCATAAATATTTATGAATTTAAAAAGGTATATGCGTGATATACAAACAATCTACTAATTTAATTTAAATTAATCCATTTCATTCAAATACTATAAACTATATCACGGTATTCCCTTATAATACTTCAGGTGCTAATGAAACTATTTTAGTGAAATTTAACTGTCTTAATTCCCGGGGGATCGCGCCAAAAATTCGGGTTCCCTTTGGATTTCCTTCTTGATCAATAACAACTGCAGCATTGTCATCATATCGTATTATCATACCGTTGTCGCGTTTGAGTTCTTTACAAGTACGTACAATTACAGCTCGAATCACTTCTGATCTTTCTAGAGGTGTATTTGGTACTGCTTCTTTGATTACAGCAACAATAACGTCACCAATATGAGCATATCGTCGATTACTAGCTCCTATGATTCGAATACACATCAATTCTCGGGCCCCGCTGTTATCCGCTACGTTCAAATGGGTTTGAGGTTGAATCATATCTTTTTTTTATTGGTTTTGTCTTTTTCAATGTAAAGGGTGAAAAAAAAAAAAGAAATATT